AGAGATTTTAGATCTGTTTCTATCTATATAGATATGGAAAGTTAAGGAATCATCATATAATAATCGAGAATTTGCAATAGAAAAAAAGGGGGGAGGTTTGTGATGATTTTGAAATCTTTTCTACTAGGTAATCCATTTTCCTTATGCATGAAAATAATAAATTCGGTCGTTGTGATCGGGCTCTATTATGGATTTATGACCATATTCTCCATAGGGCCCTCTTATCTCTTACTTCTCCGAGCTTGGATTATGGAAGAAGGAAATGAAAAGGAGGTATCCGCAACAACTGGTTTTATTGCGGGACAGCTCATGATGTTCATATCGATCTATTATGCGCCTCTGCATCTAGCATTAAGTAGACCTCATACAATAACTGTCCTAGTTCTACCATATCTTTTGTTTCATTTCTTCTGGAACAATCATAAAAACTTTTTTGATTATGGATCTACTCACAGAAATTCAATGCGTAATCTCAGCATTCAATGTGTATTCCTTAATAATCTAATTATTCAATTATTTAACCATTTTATTTTACCAAGTTCCACGTTAGCCAGATTAGTCAACATTTATATGTTTCGATGCAACAACAAGATTTTATTTTTAACAAGTAGTTTTGTTGGTTGGTTAATAGGTCACATTTTATTCATGAAATGGGTTGGATTGGTATTGTTCTGGATACGGAAAAATCGTTCTATTCGATCTAATAAGTATCTTGTGTCAGAATTGAGAAATTATATAGGTCGAATCTTTAGTATCCTCTTTTTTATTACCTGTGTTTACTATTTAGGCAAAATGCCGTCACCTATTTTCACTAAGAAACTGAAAAATAAAGAAACCTCAGAAACGGAAGAAGAGGGAAAAAGAAAGGAAGAAAGCGATGTAGAAACAACTTATGAAATGAAGGAGACTGAACAAGAACAAGAAGAATTTACCGAAGAAAAACCTTCCCTTTGTTCGGAAGAAAAGGAAGATCTGGACAAAATAGATGAAACGGAAGAAATCCGAGTGAATGGAAAGGAAAAAACAAAGGATAAATTTCACTTTCAAGAGGTATACTATCAAGATAGCCCGGTTTACGAAGATTCTGATCTGGAGACCCATCAAGAGAATTGGGAATTGGGAAGACTGAAAGAAGAGAAAAAGAAAAGATTGTGGGTTGAAAAAACTTTTGTCACTTTTTTTTTTGATTATAAGCGATGGAATCGTCCATTACGATATATAAAAAATGATAAATTAGAAAATGCTTTACGCAATGAAATGTCACAATTTTTTTTTTTTACATGTACAAGTGATGGGAAACAAATAATATCCTTTACATATCCGCCCAGTTTATCAACTTTTTCGGAAATGCTAGAACGAAGAATTTCTTTGTACATAATAGAAAAACTATATGACGAAGATCTTTATAATTCTTGGATTTATGCTAATGAAAAAAAAAAGTCCAATTTGAACAATGAATTGAGAAGCCGAATCCAAGTTATAGAAAAAAATGAGAGATCCTCTAGTCTGGATATGCTTGAAAAAAAAACCATATTATGTGATGATGAAAAAAAAAAGAAATGCTTGCCAAAAGCTTATGATCCTTTTTTCAACGGACCATATCGAGGAACGAGAAAAGAATTAGATTCACGTGCAATCATGAATACTTATACAGATACAGAAGATTTAGTAAAATTCTTTTTTATAAATAAGATTCATGATCTACTTCTTAATGATTCCGTAGAACTTCACCGTCAATCATTTTTGAATTCTACAGAAGAAAAAGTAATTGATTCAGAAAGTGAAGCAAAATATTTTCAATTTTTATTTGATGTAATTACAACACATACAAAAGATCAAAAAATAATGAAAAAGGAATATATTGGAATTAAAAAAGAAGAAATAAGTAAAAAGGTTTCTCGATGGTCATACAAATTAATCGATAAATTGAGAGAAGAGGAAGAAGAAAATGAAGAAGATTTGGAGGAAGAATATTATGAGATTCATTCAAGAAGAGCCAAACGTGTGATAATTTATAACGATAATGATCAGAATACTAGTAACAATGATCAAAAAGATGATCAAATGGAAGAGGAAGAGGTGACTTTGATACGTTACTCACAACAATCGGATTTTCGTCGCAATCTAATCAAAGGATCCATGCGCGCTCAAAGACGTAAAACAGTTATTTGGAACCTCTTTCAAGTAAATGTACATTCTCCTCTTTTTTTGGATCGTCTAGACAAAACATTTTTTTTTTCGTTTTTTGATATCAACGAAATTAAGAATCTAATTTTTAGGAATTGGATGGGGAGAGAACAAGAATCAGAATTAAGAATTTCCTATTTTGAAAATGAAGATAAAAAAGAAGAAAAGGAGAAAGAAGAAAAAATATATAAAAATGAACAGATAGAAATATCAGAAGCTTGGGATACCTTTATATTTACTCAAGTAATAAGAGGTTTGATGTTAGTAACCCAATCTTTTCTTAGAAAATACATTATATTACCTTCATTAATAATAGCCAAAAATCTTTTCCGTATGTTATTATTTCAAATTCCCGAGTGGAACGAGGATTTTGAGGAATGGAATAGAGAAATCCATATTAAATGCACCTATAATGGTGTTCAATTATCAGAAACAGAATTTCCCCAAGCTTGGTTAATAGACGGTATTCAGATAAAGATTTTATATCCTTTCTGTCTAAAACCTTGGAGAAAATCTAGGGTACGATCTCATCATAGAGATCTAATTAAAAAAAAAGAAAAAAAAACAAATTTTTGTTTTTTAACAGTCTGGGGAATGGAAGCGGAACTTCCCTTTGGTTCTCCTCGAAAACGACCTTTCTTTTTTGAACCTATTTATAAAGAACTTCAAAAAAGAAAAAAAAAAGGAGTCATCCAAATAGTTCGAATTATCAACCTAATAATGAAAAAACTGGATAAAGTAAATCTCAATTTATTATTTGAAGTGAGGAAAGAAAAAGTATATGAAGCAAATAAAAATAAAAAAGATTTAAAAAGAAATATTCCTAGCGAATCATCCGTTCTAAATCAAACGATAAATTGGTTCAATTATTCACTAATAGAAAGAAGAATGAAAGATCTTTCTGATAAGACAATTCAAATCAGGAATCAAATTGAAGGAACTGCAAAAGACAAGAAAAAAAAAGAAATAGTTATAATTTATGATAATAAAAGATCGGGATTACAGAAGCATATTTGGAAAATATTAAAAAGGACAAATATCCGATTAATGCGTAAATCACACTACTTTATCAAATCATTCATTGAAAAAATATACATAGATATTTTTTTATATACCATTACCATTTATAAGATCAATACACAACTTTTCTTTGAATCAACAAAAAAGATCTTTAATAAATCCATTTACAACAATGGAATAAATAAAGAACAAGAAGGAATTGATGCAATAAATAAAAATACAATGAATTTTTTTTTTACTATAAAAAAATTGTTTTCAAATATTGATAATACTAAGAGTAGCAATAAAAATTACAATACTTATTGGAACTTATCTTCCCTATCCCAAGCATATGTTTTTTACAAAATATCACAAAACCAATTACTTAATAAGTATCAATTGAGGCCTGTACTTCAATATCAAGGGAGCTATCCTTTTTTTAAGGATAATTTAAAAGACTATTATATGATACACGGAATATTTAATTCTAAATCAAGACATAAGCAAATTAATACGTTTGTACTGAACGAATGGAAAAACTGGTTAAAAAGTTATTATCAATACGATTTATCTAAAAAAAAAAAGTCTCAATTAGTATTAGTACCTAAAGAATGGAGAAATAAAATTGATAAACATCGTATGATTCAAAATAAGGAATCAAACCAATGGGATTTCTATAAAAAATACCGATTCATTTATTCCATGAAAGAAAATGACTATGCAGAGAATTCATTTATGAATAAAAAGGATAAATGGAAAAAACATTACAGATATGATATTTTAGCATATAAATACATAAGCCTCCCTAATTTATACATTTCTGAATCAACATTAGAAAAAAACGGGGACCAAGAAATTAAATATCATTTCAATACATCTAAACCTGAATCATTTTATGTATTGGTAAGTATACCTAGTAAGGATTATCTAGAAAAAGGATTTATTATTGATAGGAATACTAATTTGGATAGAAAATATTTTGATTGTAGAATTCTTCCTCTTTGTTTTCTAAATAATATTGAGAATAATATAGAGATCTGGACCAATGCACATATTGGCATCAAGATTCAGAAAAATACTAAGACTGAAATTAATAATTTCAACAAAATGGAAAAAAAAAATCTTTTTTTTCCTACAATTCATCAAGAGAGCAAAACATGCAATTTCGTTTTTGATTGCATGGGAATGAATAAAAAAAGGTTCTATGATAATGATATCGCATCCAATCATGATACTATATCCAATCTAGAAACTTGGTTCTTCCCAGAATTTGTACTACTTTTTGATGTCTATAAAATTCAACCTTGGATCATCCCAATCAAATCACTCTTTTTTAATTTTTCTATAAATGAAAAAAATAAAAAAATTAACGTAAAATCATCTAAGAAAAAAAAAGATCTTGAATTAGTAAATTCCAATCAGGAAGAAAATCAACAACAGGTCCAAATAAATCTTATACTAAACCAAAAGAATAAAAAAGCTATTGAAGAAGATTACGCAAGCGAAGATTACGCAAGCTTAGAAATAAAAAAAGGTATAAAAAAAAAACAATATAAGAGCAAGAATGAAACGGAACTAGATTTCTTTTTGAGAGAATATTTACTTTTTCAACTAAGATGGGCTGATCGTTTGAATAATAAAGTAATGAAAAATATAAGGATATATTGTCTTCTACTTAGACTGATAAATCCAAAGGAAATTGCTATATCTTCGATTCAAAGAGGTGAAATAAATCTAGATGAAATGTTGATTCAAAGGGACCTAGTTCTTGCAGAATTGATAGGAAAGGGAATATTTATTATTGAACCAATTTGTCTATCTATACGAAGGGACGGAAAATCTATTATATATCAAACTATGGATATTTCATCAGTCGATAATAAGAAGTACCAAACAAATAAAAAATACAAAAAAAAAAGAATTGAGAAAAAGGGGTTTGAAAAATCCATTGCACGACACAGCAACATATTTTTGAGTGAAGACAAAAATCATTATGATTTACTTGTTCCTGAAAATATTCTATCCCCCAGACGTCGTAGAGAATTTAGAATTCGAATTTGTTTAAATTCCCGGAATTTTCATGTTGTGGATAGAAATCCAAGATTTTGCAATGAAAATAAAATAAGAAACTGTGGGCAATTTTTGAATGAGAACAAACATATTAATACAGATAGAAATACAGATAGAAAAAATTTCATTAAATTAAAATTGTTTCTTTGGCCCAATTATAGATTAGAAGATTTAGCTTGTATGAATCGCTATTGGTTTGATGCCAGTAACAGCAGTCGTTTCAGTATGTTAAGAATACATATGTATTAACAATTAGGAATCAATTCAATTCCAATGAAAAATAATTTATAGTGGATTTCCTAAATATTGTCTAACATATTTTGTAGATGAGAAAGCCAAAATATATACACTATGTAGTAATACTATAATACATAATGCTGATTTCATAGTATATCAACTTTCATTAGGAAAAGTGGAATTTCTTTAAGTAAAAAGAACAAAGAAATTGTTCTATTTTGCGAATACATATATCTTTTGTATATCTTTTTTTAATATACAAAACATAAAAACATAAACCACATAAATGAAAAAAAGAGTATATGAATAGAATCCAATTTTGATGTATACTAGATGAAAAGATAAAAATAACTGGCATAATAAATATTCTTTATTATTATTATTTTTTTTTTTTATTTTTCCTGATCGGTAAAATTCACAGAAAATAAAGATACAAATTTTCATTTATGGTCAAAAAAAATTCATTTATCTCAGTTATTACACAAGAAGAAAAAGAAGAAAATAGTGGATCTGTTGAATTTCAAGTATTCCATTTCACCAGTAAGATACGAAGACTTACTTCACATTTAGAATTGCACAAAAGAGATTTTTTATCACAAAGGGGTCTACGAATAATTCTAGGAAAACGTCAACGATTATTGACTTATTTGTCAAAGAAAAATAAAGTGCGTTATAAGAAATTAATGGATCAATTAAATATTCGGGAACCAAAAATTTCTTAATTAATTTTGAATTTCTTATTATTATTCTTGTTCTTTTTTCTTTTTTAATTATTTTTTATTTTTTTCTTAGTTCAGTTATTTTTTATTTATATTTTTCATTTTCATAAATTAATGAAATAATGAATTAAGGAAAAAATATGAGCCACAAGGTACATTGGACAAAGTTTCATAATTACCTTATCCCATACAAATTATTTACCTGTAAATATTCAATATCTTTAGTAATATTTCTGGAATCAGTTCTTATATTAGGATGTCTGGGAATAGTATTACTTACCAATCCCATTGATTCTGCCTTTTCATTGGTATTGGCTCTTCTTGTTTGTATATCCTTAATTCTATATTTTTTTGAATTCCTATTTTGTAGCTGCCACGCAGTTCCTTATTTGTGGGAACCATAAATGTATTAATCATATTTGCTGTGCTGTTTATGAACGGTTCATAATATTCCAATGATTCCTATTTGCGGACCTTTGGAAATAGGATCACTTCATGGGTTTGTACAAGTATTTTTTTCATTGAATGACTACTCTCCCAAATACGTTATGGTACGGAATTTTTTGGACTATAAGATCAAATCAGATCCTTTTACTTTCTTTGATAGGTGCAATTACTATGGCCCATCAATAATCTAATATAATAAGAAAGAAGAACTTATCTTTTTTTATTGATTGAAAGAATGAAAATGGATTTAATCTATTTTTTCTCAATCTACTGTGAATATATTCTTTTGTTCTGTAATTCTTCTATTCTAGTCAACTTAATAGGTTTCATTTTTGTTCATATTTCAATGAATTGAGAGAGATGAGGAATTTATCAATAATGTTAGAACATGTATTTCTTCTAAGTTGTTTATTTATTTTCTATCGGTATCTATGGACTGATCACAAGCCGAAGCATGGCTAGAACACTTATGTGTCTTGAGTTTATACTGAATTCGGTGAATAGAAATCTCATCACATTTTCCAATCTAGTTGATAGTCAACAATTAAAAGGAGAAATTTTCTCAATCTTTGTTATAGCCATTGCTACTGTTTAAGCAGCTATTGGCCTCTAGCTATTGTTTCGTCGATCCATCGTAAAAGAAAATAAATTTGTATTAATCAATCAAATTTGCTGAAGAATTAGTCATAATTCTTCTATTTTCACATAGAAATCGAAACATAAGACTTTTATAATTTTATAATATTCTAAATATAATCTAATAGAATTAGAATTCAATATTAATAGAATCTAAGATTCTCTTATTATTATTTACTTATTTATTTTCTTTCTTCTCTTTTTTCATTTTCATATAGATTTATGATTGAGATTTAGAGTTATTAAACTCTTCTATCACTAACCTAATAACAAACGTATTAATTTGATATTGATATATAATATATCAATATCAAATTAATTCTCTTTCTACCTATCTATATAATTATTCTACCTATATACTAGAATCTTTCTATATTCTATATCTATATACATTCTATATATATATATATATAGTAAAATATATATAGTAAAATATAGTAAAATTCGTAAACTTATATTTCATGGTTATTGAAATGGAAATCAAAGTATCTTGGTCCTTTCTCATAAACAGATTAAAAAATCTATTGATTCTGAAAATTTTGATAAATCATTGATTCATCTGGTGTCTATAATAGAAAATATATGATTATTTCATTTTCTTATTTTACCAGATTGAAAATTTTTTGTGTTCAAAACTGGAATTTATAGACCCAATGTCACATTCAGTAAAGATTTATGATACATGTATAGGATGTACCCAATGTGTTCGAGCTTGCCCCACGGATGTATTGGAAATGATACCTTGGAATGGATGTAAAGCTAAGCAAATTGCTTCTGCGCCAAGAACCGAAGATTGTGTAGGTTGTAAAAGATGTGAATCCGCTTGTCCAACGGATTTTTTGAGTGTCCGTGTTTATTTATGGCATGAAACAACTCGCAGCATGGGTCTTTCTTATTGATATGTGACAAAAAACTCCACTTGAATCATTTGATTCCTCTTTACCGACAAAAGCCCGTATTCGAGAAAAGAGAATATATTATTCTTCTCCCGAGCACGGGCTTTTCTGGTATAATCTTATCTTGTCTTTATCACGAGTTATTTTCCTTGGTTAACAAGACTTTTTGTTTTGCCCATATTTGTGGATTCTTCAATTATCTTTTTCACTCATAGGAGAAATAAGGTGTATAGGTGGTATACTCTATATATATGTATGCTAGAGTTCCTTCTAATGATCTATTTATTTTGTTATCATTTTCCAATTGGACGATCCGATCCATTAACTCAATCCAAGAAGGATTCTAAATGTATCAATCTTTTTGATTTTCAATGGAGACTGAAAACCGATGGACTTTCCATAGGACCCTTTTTACTGACAGGATTTAGACCTACTTTAGTAGCTTGGCCAATTACTTAAAATCTGCGATTTTTCTATTTCTTGATGTTAGCAATATATAGTGGTCAAATAGCATCATTTTCTTCTCGAGACTTTTTCCTTTTTTTCATCATGTAGGAATTCAAATTAATTTCTTTTTTTTTTTATTTACTTTTATCCATGTGGGGAGGAAAAAAATGTCTATACTCGACTACAAAGTTTCTTTTGTGCACTACCGGAGGTTCTTTTTTTTCTCTCGAAGAGATGGGGGATACCTATTTCAATGTCAAAAATATTTATCATGTTTAGTAGTTTCTCGATGGTTTCTCTTGCATTGCCAGGAATGAGTGGTTTTGTTGCAGAATTCTTACTCTTTTTTGGAATAATTACCAGCCAAAAATATCTTTTCATACAAAAAATGTTAATTATTTTTGTGATGTTAATTGGAATGATATTAACTTCTATTTTTTATTATCTATGTTACGATATTATGTCAGATTTTCTATGGATACAAGCTATTTAATATTACAAACTCAAATTTTTTTGATTCTGGACCACGAGAATTATTTGTCTTGATCTATATCTTTCTACCTGTAATAGGAATTGGTATTTATCCTGATTTGTTCTCCCGTTATCGGTTGACAAGGTACAAGTTATATTTTTATAGATACTAATTCTTTTTTTAGATTCAAAGATTCAAGAGATTTAATTAATTGGAAAAAAAAAGTCTTAGAATTCTTTGACTTTCATATTTTCACGATTCTTCGTTGTGCAATAAAAAAAGGTAAGTGTTAATTAGAATTGTAATTAGATATATCTAAAGTTTTTGAGAACCATTTGAAAAATTCCTTTATTTAAAAGGTTCTCAAAAACTCGCACAAAATTTCATTGTGTATCTGACGATTATTTTATGTATTCTTTATGCAATTTCTTTTATTCAATTAGATATTCATTGGAATGAGCCATAACTATGGAACCCGATTCCTAATAGATTGATCCCAAAATAGCATATCCAGATTAGGAGAAATCCTATAGAAGCTACAAATGCCGAATTCGTAACTTGATCTTGCAATTTTGAATTTTTTCTAGTATGTAAATAAATTGCAAATATGGTCCAAGTAATAAATGCCCAAGTTTCCTTAGGATCCCAATTCCAATATGAACCCCATGCTTCATTAGCCCATACTGCTCCAGAAAGAATGCCTATGGTTAAAAAGGTAAACCCTAAACTAATGACACGATAACTCCAAGAATCCAAATGCTGAATTAATTGATATTTGTAAAAATTTTTAAATGATAGGAAAGAAGTCTTTTTTAAAATACTTCCTTTTTCGTTCAAATATTCCATATCACCAAATAAAAACGATTTCCTTAAACTTAAAAAATTCTTGTTTTTCAAAAGAAAATCTATTTTTTTTTGAAATGTAATCACTATAAGAGCAACTGATAATAATGATCCGCATAAAAGAGCTGCATAGCTCAATAACATCATACTGACATGCATCATTAACCACTGAGATTGTAGAGCAGGTACTAATATTGCGGGTTGATGCATTTCAGTTGAAAGACCTGACGTGGCGAAACCTTGGGTAAAAATGGCACTTGGTGCAGTTATTGTGTTTAAATCATTTTTAGAATTCCTAATATACGAAATTATATGAATAATGGATAAACTCCATGAAAGGAAAATTAATGATTCGTATAAATTACTTAAAGGAAAATGTCCCGAAGAAATCCAACGAGTAACTAAAAACACTGTTATAGAGGAAAAAGTAGCTATCATTCCTTTTTCTGAAGAATTACGTAATTCTTCGATTTCGTAAACTAATAAGTTCATCAAATGAATTATAATCACAATTGAGATGATCGAAAAGGAAATATGAGTTAATATATGCTCTAAGGTCGCAAATATCATAAAGAAAAGTCCTTTTTAAAAAAATTGGGGGCTTAAATAGAATCTATTATACTATTAGATATCTATTGTATCTTTATTATTAACATGAATTAATATTTATGCCGCCACTCGGACTCGAACCGAGATGCTCTAGCACTGCTTCCTAAGAGCAGCGTGTCTACCAATTTCACCATGGCGGCGGCTTACTTTAAATATTAATATTAATATTAAATAATAATAGTAAATTCATGTTGAATTGTCTATGATTCAATAAAGTTTAGCAAACAATGAAGAAAGATGCATTTCCATTCGTATATTCATATGGAAACATTCAATATCAATACTACTTAATTAGTATCTTCATCTTCGTAAGTTCCTTTTTAATAATCAATTTTATCCGTACTAGAAATCTAGCTTTTGTTTATCCAGAACAGTCAGAACTCAAAAGTTTTGTTCTCAGTCGGAGTCTCAAATTCATAATCTTTTTTATAATGATTTTGAGATCCAAGACTTTAGTATAAATTAGAATGGAATATTAAGATTCTTCCTTGTCTATCATAATTGTGCTTTTCAAAATAGAAAAGCACAATTCATAGGAAATAAAAAAAATATCACGAATTCAATATCAATAAATCTAAATTTCAATATCTAAATTTCAATAGATATAAAATAAAATACAATACACAATACTTTGGAAGTTCTTTGAAACATATCAATTAAGATTTTTCCAAGACTTTTTTTTGTGCAACAAAGAAACTTTTTGACTGTCCGGTGGAAATAGATTTAGCTAAAGAAAAAGCTTTTACTGCCTCTAAAGATCCTTTTTTTTTCCAAAGATTTCTACGAATATGTTTTTTTGACATAGAAGTACGTTTTTTTGGAACTGCCATTCAAAAGGTAATTGACTCCTTTTTTTTATCGTTGTATGTGAAAGACATATATTGTTCAAAAAAGAACTACTTTATTCTTAGTTATTATCTATAATTAATTCCATCAATTACAAAAATCCTTCAATAATATCATAACATAAAAATAGAAAAAGAAAAGAATAAAATAAATAAGAAAATAAAAAGATTCTAAAATGATTCTATTTGATAGACAAAGATTTTTTGAATAATTGGATAATGTAAATAATGTTGTAAATAATGTATAATGTAATAATTACATATGTATTTTCTATTTCTTTTTTATTTTATTTTAATTTTGAGAAATTAATATGCAATTATATGTATAATGTAATATTAATAGTATAATGTAATATTAATAATATATTTAATATTAATACTATATTTATATATTTAATATAATATTTAAATATTTAAAATTTAAATAAAAAATTATAAAAAATATTTATATGTATTTATATGAATATTATTTATTATTATCGAAAATCAAAATCGAATTTATTATTTTCATGCATAAGGAAAATGGATTACCTAGTAGAAAAGATTTCAAAATCATCACAAACCTCCCCCCTTTTTTTCTATTGCAAATTCTCGATTATTATATGATGATTCCTTAACTTTCCATATCTATATAGATAGAAACAGATCTAAAATCTCTTATGTCAATGACACAAAAGGGATATGAAATGAATGGAATTGGGATATAGATGGAATATAATGAAATAGAGCCACATTGAGGTTCCCTATGAAATGAGGCATGGAACGGAGTCACTACGAAGAAGTTCCTGGAGTTACGAAGGAAGCTTCGGACTCATATTGTTCATGGGTTGAGAACGGGGGTTGAACTCTATGAGGTCGAATCTCCCGTTGTTCCTCAATAGCTCAGTGGTAGAGCGGTTGGCTGTTAACTGACTGGTCGTAGGTTCGAATCCTACTTGGGGAGATTTGATTCATTCTTTCATGAAGAATTGAATGAAAGGGCTCGCTTTGACCGTTAGGAGTAGGTAACTCGTTCCCTGTCTTTGTTTCTATTGCATTCTATCTCATCGTATCACATTCTGTTCTACAATATTTGAGAATCACCCTCAATACC